TACTTAAATGAAATACTGTACTTGTACTGTGATTCGAAATATAATTTAGAAATCATTGTATTACTTATTATTACTTTATTGATTGCAGCGAAATCTTTCATTATTTGATTTCTAGTTAGTAACTTCTATTTTTTTTCTTTCTTCTTCTTCGTTTCGGACCGAAAACGGAAGAGTTGATTAAATAAAAAATCCAAAGGGAGGTTCATGGCCAAGGGTAAAGATGTCCGAGGAACGGTAATTTTGGAATGTACCAGTTGTGTCCGAAACGGCGTTAATGTTAATAAGGCATCAACGGGCATTTCCAGATATATTACTCAAAAGAATCGACACAATACGCCTAATCGATTGGAATTGCGAAAATTCTGTCCCTATTGTCACAAACATACGATTCATGGGGAGATAAAGAAATAAATCGAACCGAGCATCTGTGCGTCACTCTTCAAAGGAAGGGGAAAAATGACATTATATATTATATATACATAACATATTGAAATATAAACAAACCAAATCCTATTTCTTAATTCTAATTCATTTTAGATCCGACCGAAATAGGATATTCGGGATAAGGAATAAACTAAACAAACCATGGATAAATCCAAGCGACCTTTTCTTAAATCCAAGCGATCTTTTCGTAGGCGTTTGCCCCCGATCCAATCGGGGGATCGAATTGATTATAGAAACATGAGTTTAATTAGTCGATTTATTAGTGAACAAGGAAAAATATTATCTAGACGAGTGAATAGATTAACCTTGAAACAACAACGATTAATTACTATTGCTATAAAACAAGCTCGTATTTTATCTTCGTTACCTTTTCTTAATAATGAGAAACAATTTGAAAGAACCGAGTCGACCGCTAGAACTACTGGTCTTAAAACCAGAAATAAATAAATAAATAGGCTTACTCTTTCTTCAATTGAGTTAAAATTCAATTCCAATCCGAACCTCAAAAGCGGATTGATGTTTTGTTCGAAAAATATGCGAATCCAGATTTGATTGTCGTGTCGTAAGAAAAAAAAGAATCGGGAAAAAAGAATAAATCTTTTTTTATTGAACGTGTTCATTCATTTTGACTACTTTATCATATTTTATCATATTCATTTCTACTCTACCTCCCGGAGTTCATTCTCCGGGGAACTCTGTTTAAACTATTCCGGTGAATTCCGCCCAATCTACTTATTTTATGATCTCATTGGAAATCATATAAAGACAATTCCTATTTAATATAGCGACTTGTGCAAGTATTTTACGATTAAGAAGCAACTGTCTCTTGTACAGATCGTGTATTAATCTACTATAACTATAAGAGACCCCCCCTTCACGAATTCCTGCGTTTATCCGAGTGATCCACAAACGACGAAAATTTCTCTTTTGCCTATCTCTATCCCTATTAGCCGAAACCAAAGCTTTTATTTTCTGTTGAGTAATAGTTCGAGTAAGTCTTGAATGAGCCCCCCGAAAGCTTGATGCAAATAAACGAATTTTTGTTCTACGTCTCCGAGCTATATATCCTCGCTTAATTCTGGTCATTGAATAATTGAAACTTTGACGAATAACTAATTGATTTCCTTTCTTTCAGTTATTCTTTTCCCCCTTCCTAGCCTATTAATAACAAAACGGATTTTTCCAATGTATAAAATAAAAATTCCAATGGCTTTGGCTACTATAACCTTCCCGACCACGATTTTTTCTAGGCATTTCACCTAGAAATAATCAATTGTATCCTCCTAGGTATCAAAAACATAGTAAATAAATAAAGTAGTAAATATAAATGGATAAAGAAATAGTGGGTTCCATCGTTTCTATGGTTCCTTCTTAAACGGTGAGGCCTTCTCTATACACCGGAGCCCCTTACTTGATTTAATCAATGTTATTGGTAACTTGTACAGTTCACACTCTTTGGCTCTACCCATGAATTATCCAGTAATAGGTCTTTCACAATGAGATCTACCTATACAGTAACGGTATTTAATTATAAAAGTTAGCGGGGTAGCTGACCCTGTGAGTCCGTTCTTGCAAGAGTGGGAACCTAATCTTTCTGTTTTTTAAATTTTAAATAGGATTTTCCCCGCTTAATGAATAACCATTTGTTACCAATGGGGAATTGCTTTTCATTTAAAATAGAGGTGATTGGATTTGCACCAACGGAAACCATAAATTTCATACACAATAGAGGGATACGATAGATTTTTTATTTTTAGATAGCGAATGGAGTTCTTCCAGTCTATCCTATTCATCGGTACTGATCGTTGTTACTGGAAAATTGGTTTTCTTTCCTTTGTCCCAGCCCATGATCTGAACGAGTCGCACATACACCCTAGTACATGTTCCTCGGCGCTGAGGGCATCCCCGAAGAGCAGGGGATTTTGTGACATTTCTGATTGGCTGTCTTGTATTTCTAATAAGTTGTTTAATGGTTGGCATGTTGAATCATATACATAATGGGCTGGTTTAGATCGATCCTAACCGGATGATTATGAATTACTTCTTTTGAATAGAA